TATAAAGTAAGCTAAATGGTAAGCTAATGGGTTCATACCCCAGATATGATTATTTCCTTTATTAATAATATTTCCTTTCTTCATTTTCTTTTGATTTTTATTAATATCAATCATAATAGCATTTTCATCCTCATCTTTATTCTTCTTGTGAATCTGTCTTGAGATTAATATAATAAGCTTTATTCCTCTTATATTTTCAAAAAATATTATTTCCATAAATAGCACTGTCACTTATTTCCTTATTCAATCAACTGCGTCCTCCATCTATATCTTTACAATTTCTGTGATGTTTTTTAGTAGTAATTTAATTACCCATCTCCCTATTATAATTATAATTTCAATATTAATTAAGTTGGGGTCAGCTCCCTTCCACATTTGGTTCCCACAGGTAAGAGAGGGGCTATCCTTCAATTCCCTCTTAATTTTACTAACCCTCCAAAAAATAATCCCCCTCTATATTATTTCTATATTTAAAAATAACATTCTTATTATCCCAATTACTTTAAGAGCTTTAATAGGTTCTTTTGGGGGGTTTAACCAATTTTCATTACGAAAAATTCTCGCATTTTCCTCAATTTCTCACCTTTCCTGGATTTTAACACTACTATTAGTTCATAGAAACTATTGACTATTTTACTTAGCTATCTACTCAACTATTACATTAGTTATTATTTTCTTTATTAATAATTTCATAATAAATTTTTATAATTTTAGAAGTAAGGCTAATATGGAATTAAATTTTATATTTATTATCCTCCTATTATCATTAGGAGGGATACCTCCTACTATTGGTTTCATCATAAAATGAACAGCCTTAAAAATTATTTGTAATAATATTTTAATTATTACAATCCCCCTTATTTTATCATCCCTCATCAACTTATTTTTTTATACACGTTTGACTTATACTTCAATACTTAAACATATAATCTTTTATAAATGAGAAAAATACTTTCCATATAAATTATTTTGAATAATTTTTTACCAAATCTTAATTATTTTCTTAATAGTATCCATAATTTAAGACTTTAAGTTAAAAAAACTAGATGCCTTCAAAGCATAAAATAATATAATTAAGTCTTAAATAACATATCCTTAAACTTGCAATTTAAAATTTTTTAATAAACTATAAGACCTTAATGAAATACAAAATTTCAATAATAGTAAAAGAGTATTTTCTTAAATAAATTTACAATTTATCGCCTAAATCAGCCATTTTACCGCGATGACTATTTTCAACCAATCATAAAGACATTGGTACAATATATTTAATATTAGGAGCTTGATCAATAATAGCAGGAATATCTTTAAGTTTATTAATTCGAACTGAATTAGGACAACCAGGGTCATTAATTGGAGATGACCAAATCTATAACGTCATTGTAACCTCTCACGCTTTTATTATAATCTTCTTCATAGTCATGCCAATTATAATTGGGGGATTTGGAAACTGATTAATCCCAATTATACTAGGAACACCAGACATAGCATTCCCCCGGATAAATAATATAAGATTTTGATTATTGCCTCCCTCGTTATTTCTCCTCTTAACTTCATCTATAACCGAAAGAGGAGTTGGTACTGGTTGAACTGTATACCCTCCTTTAGCCTCTAATATTTCTCACTCAGGTATATCTGTTGATCTAGCTATTTTTAGCCTTCATCTAGCTGGTATTTCTTCAATTTTAGGTTCAATCAACTTTATTACAACAATTATAAATATACGACCCAATGGAATAAAATTAGAACAGATTCCCCTCTTCCTCTGATCAGTATTACTAACAACAATTCTCCTTCTACTCTCCTTACCAGTCTTAGCTGGAGCCATCACAATACTTTTGACAGACCGAAATTTCAACACCTCATTTTTTGACCCTGCTGGAGGGGGAGACCCTATCTTATATCAACACTTATTTTGATTTTTTGGACACCCAGAGGTTTATATTTTAATTCTTCCTGGGTTTGGAATAATTTCCCACGTAATTTGTTTCCAAACTGGGAAAAAAGAACCATTTGGAACATTAGGAATAATTTATGCAATATCCGCCATTGGCTTACTTGGTTTCATTGTATGAGCACATCATATATTTACAGTTGGAATAGATGTAGACACACGCGCCTATTTCACTGCTGCTACAATAATTATTGCTGTTCCCACAGGAATTAAAATTTTTAGATGGTTAGCCACATTACACGGAGTTTGAATTCAATATGACACTCCTATTTTATGATCTCTTGGGTTTGTATTCCTCTTTACAATTGGTGGTTTAACTGGAATTATTCTTGCTAATTCTTCAATTGACATTTCTTTACACGACACTTATTATGTCGTTGCACACTTTCATTACGTTTTATCTATAGGGGCCGTTTTTGCTATTCTAGCAGGGATTACTCATTGATTCCCTATATTTTTTGGCTGATCCTTTAATTCAATTTTATTAAAAATTCATTTTTTTTCTATGTTTATTGGAGTCAATTTAACCTTTTTTCCTCAACACTTTTTAGGATTAGCAGGAATACCACGTCGATATTCAGATTATCCTGATTTCTTCACAAAATGAAACATTATTTCCTCACTTGGATCTATTCTTTCCTCAGTTAGAGTGTTAATCTTTATTTATATCCTCTGAGAAGCATCTTGTTCAAAACGCCAAATTATTCTATCTCAATTCCCTCCTTCATTAATTGAATGACAACTAAACTTCCCTCCCTCTGAACACACCTTTAATCAAATTAATATTTTAATTAAATAACCTATGATAACATGATCAAATATTTCTTTTCCAAATAGAAACTCCCCAATTATAGAACAACTTATTTTTTTCCATGACCACTCTATAACTGTTATTATCCTAATTACCATTATTACCTTATACATAATTTCTAATATTATTTTGAATGAATTTAAAAGACGATTTCTCATAGAAGGACAAGAAATTGAAATTTTATGAACTATTATCCCAGCAATTATCTTAATTTATATTGCTCTTCCTTCCCTTCGCCTCTTATATTTAATAGAAGAATCCTTCTTCCCAAGAATATCTATAAAAGTTATTGGTCATCAATGATACTGAACCTATGAATATTCTGATTTTAATATTGAATTTGATTCTTTTATACTCCCTTATGAATCCTTAAGCCATAACTCCTTCCGTTTATTAGATGTAGACAACCGACTCATTGTTCCTTTCAATACAAATTTACGATTTCTAATTTCATCAAGAGATGTAATCCATTCCTGAACTGTACCTACCCTTGGAGTAAAGGTAGACGCCGTCCCAGGTCGACTCAATCAACTATCCTCTTTAGCTCACCGACCTGGAATTTATTTTGGACAATGCTCTGAAATTTGTGGTGCTAACCACAGCTTCATACCAATTTCAATAGAAATTACCTCAATTAAAAATTTTTTTAGCTGAATTAAATCATTTTCATTGAATGGCTGAAGTTTAAAAGCATTGGTCTCTTAAACCATACTATAGTATTTAATACTTTCAATGAAAAACTAGTTAAATTTTAATAACATGAGATTGTCATTCTCAAATTACTCTTGTGTTTTTTAATACCACAATTATTCCCCATAAACTGAAACACACTAATTATTTTCTTTTCCTTAATTCTCCTTATCTCAAGAGCTATAATCTATTTCAATTATAAGCCTAACCTACTTTTTAAACCTCAAAAAATCTTACCCCTTAAAAAAAATTGAAACTGATAGCAAATCTATTTTCAATTTTTGATCCTTCTTCATCAAATATATTATCCCTTAACTGATTATCAACAATTTTAATTATCATTTTAACTCCATATACCTTTTGAATTATCCCCTCACGTCTCCATTTTATTTGATTCCTAATATCAAACTACTTAATTCAAGAAATAAATTCACTTTTTTCAAAAAATAAAAAAAAGTTTATATTCTTGTACATTGTCATCTTTTGGTTTATTCTTTCAAATAACTTTATAGGTTTATTCCCATATATTTTTACATCAACCAGACATATTAACTTAACAACACTTCTTGCAATCCCAACCTGACTAACTCTAATATTATTTGGTTGAATTTCACAAACTAATCATATATTCAGTCATCTAGTCCCCAATGGAACTCCTATACCTCTTTCTATGTTTATAGTTATTATCGAAACCATTAGCAATTTAATTCGACCAATCACATTAGCTGTACGATTATCTGCTAATATAATCTCAGGTCATTTACTTCTCTGTTTATTAAGAAACATCATAGAAAATATACAAAGAATCTTTTTAGTCATCATACCTTTTATAATAATCTTATTACTTTTGGAAATAGCCGTTGCTATCATCCAAAGTTATGTATTCATCACCCTCTCATCCTTATACTTAAATGAACTAAACTAATGATATTTCAACCTTTCCATATTGTTGATAAAAGCCCATGACCATTAACAGGTTCAATTGCTGCCTTTACTTTCATAACAGGCATAATTGATCTTATACATTTCAAACTAATAAATGTATTGATAATTTCCCTTATTATTATAATTTTAACAATAATTCAATGATGACGAGATATCTGCCGAGAATCCTCCTTTCAAGGAAACCATACTTTAATCGTAACCTTAAATATAAAATGAGGCATAGCCCTATTTATCATCTCAGAAATTTTTTTCTTCATCTCCTTTTTCTGAGCTTTTTTCCACAGAAGCCTATCTCCTAACATTGAGCTAGGAACACAATGACCTCCAACTTCAATTACCCCCTTTAACCCTTTTAGCATCCCCCTCCTTAATACTACAATTCTACTGTCTTCAGGAATTTCAATTACCTGATCTCATCACAGAATTCTAAACAAGAGCTTTCAAGAAGCTAAAAATTCCCTTGTCCTTACAATTGCTTTAGGAGGCTTATTCACTATATTACAAATTTGAGAATACTATCAAGCACCTTTTAGAATCTCAGATTCTATTTTCGGCTCAACATTTTTTATATCTACTGGATTTCATGGGCTTCACGTAATCATTGGGACCTCTTTCCTCACTATTTCCTTAATCCGTTTAATATTAAATCACTTTTCATCTAATCATCACTTTGGATTTGAAGCTGCTGCTTGATATTGACATTTTGTTGACGTCGTATGATTATTTCTTTATACCTTCGTATACTGATGAGTATATTAATTTTATTAGTATATAAGAGTACATCTAATTTCCAATTAGAAAGATTTCAAAAAATAAAATAATTTCCTTATTCTTCACATCCTTAATTATTACTTTCCTTTTAATAATTCTTGCAAACGCTATTAAGAAAAAAAATTTTTTCAAGAAAGAAAAAAACTCTCCTTTTGAATGCGGATTTGACCCATTTTCACTATCTCGACAACCATTTTCCCTTCGATATTTCATAATTTCCATTATTTTTCTAATTTTTGACATTGAAATTATTATTCTCCTCCCATTCCCCCTCATAAATATACAAATAGATGTATTCTTAATCTCAAAAATATCCCTAATCATTCTTATTATCATCCTAGGTCTTTTTTATGAATGAAAAAATGGAATAATCCAATGATTATAAGAATAGTACTTAAATTTTAAAAAAATCTAATCTGCAATTAGGTCATGCTTGGGGGAGCCTATTCTAAAAATGAAGCAATCATTGCAATCAGTTTCGACCTGATTTATTGGAAATACCCATTTTTATTAATAGAAGCCAAAAAGCGGCTATTCACTGTTAATGAATACATTGATTTCCTCCTATTAAGACCACTAAGTAGGGCTGCTAACCATACATCAATGAAAATCATTTGGTCTTTATTTTTATAGTGTATTAAACACCTAACATTTTCATTGTTAAAAAGCCTTGGCTAAAAATATTTCCAAACCTAATATCTTAATATTTTCACTATTACGTTTTCCTTAAACTATAGAAATATAATAATAAAATAATCGTAAATAATCTAAAATAAATTACATTTTTATAGCCATTTATTTGTAACCAATTTGTAAAAATTCCTAAACTAATTCTAAAATTATACACCCCTTGAGGCCCCACCTCTTCAACCCAACCATTATCACAATTTAAAAAATAAACCCCTCTTAAAACATTTTTAGAAACAATTGGCCCAGAAAATGAAGACATAAATCACATCTTTCCAAAAAATTTTCTAATAAATTTTAATTTCATCAATCCCGGGCGAGAAAAAAAAACAAAAAAAAACCATACTCCTCCAAAAACAATTAATATATTAATCATTTTCACATCAAAATTTAACATAATCATTTCATAATCTAAAACTAAAATTCATCTCATCACAGCCCCAAAAAATAAAACAAAAAGTCCTATTACAAAAATAGGAATTTCTATTCTTATAGATCAATGATAATTAAAATCAATTATCTTTACTCCCCCCCTTCAAAGTGAATAATATATAACCCGTAGAGAATAAACTGTTGTACAAACAGTTGATAAAACTACAGCAATTAACATTAATATCCCCATCTCATGTATATAAATGAATTCTAAAATTAAATCCTTTGAATAAAATCCTCTCAAAAATGGAATCCCAAATAAAGATAAATTTGCAAGACTAAACGCAATTCCAATTATAGGATTTATAATATAAAAACCCCCTATTAGTCGGATATCTTGGCTTCCTATGCTGCTATGAATTATAAACCCAGCACATAAAAATAATATTGCTTTAAATAAAGCATGAGTTAATAAATGAAAAAATGATAAATCAACTTTCCCTAAAGACAAAATTAATATTATTAAACCTAACTGGCTTAAGGTTGATAATGCAATTACCTTTTTTAAATCAGTTTCTAATATGGCAGATAGCCCCGCTATTATTATAGTAAGAATAGAAAAAAACAATAAAAATTTTGCGTATACTATAATTTTTATTAATAATCCCAACCGAATTATAAGGTAAACTCCTGCAGTAACTAAGGTTGAAGAATGAACTAATGAAGAAACTGGAGTGGGAGCTGCTATTGCAGCAGGTAGCCAAGCTGAAAAGGGGATTTGAGCACTTTTAGTTATCCCAGCGATTATCAACATAAATCCACATACCCAATACATTTTAGAAATAATTAAAAAATCTCAACTCCCAAAATTTAAAACAATTACTAAAGCTAACAAGATTATAACATCCCCCACACGATTTCTCAAAACAGTAATTATCCCAGCAACATCAGATTTGTAGTTTTGATAATAAATAACAAGACAATATGAAACCAAACCTAATCCATCCCAACCCAATAAAATTATTAATAAATTTGGGCTTAAAATTATTAAAATTATTGACCCAACAAAAAGCAAAACCCCATATAAAAAATAAATTTTAAACTTTTCCCCTCCCATATAATCAATTCTATAAATTACAACTATTCCAGAAATAAATAAAACAACTCTTGTAAATATTAGTCTCATTCAATCAAATAAAAAAAATAACTTTACATCAAAATTATTTGTAACTAAACTATTATATTCTAATAATAAAACCTTTATTCTAACTAAACTAAATAACCCTATTCCCAAAAATATTACTCTAAATATAATTAGTAATAACCCTCAATTTAAAAAAATTATCTAATGAAAAACCCCTTCTTTAAATCCACAATTTAATATTTTCAGCAATAAACTAATTAGATAATATAAACAAAATAACTCTATTTTCATAATCCACAAAACTAAAGGACAAAAATGTAAAAATATTAAATAAATTTCACGAAAAGATACTATATTAATACCATAAACTACCCACCCCCTACCATGATTTAAAAGACTATACATATATAAAGAATAGCCAGCACTCAAAAACATTCTGATTCCCAATGGTACAATTACTAAAAAACTCCACTTAATTAATCTTCCAATTAACAAAATTTCTCCTCCTAAATTTATTGAAGGAGGAGCCGCTATATTAATTCTTGCAAAAAAAAACCACCATAGTGAAATATAAGGGAAAAAAATTCCTAGTCCCTTCAGCAAAACTATTCTGCGAGTGTAAGTTCGTTCATAAAAAATATTGGCTAAACAAAATAACCCTGATGAACACAAGCCATGGCCAAGCATAATTAAAATATTTCCTAAATAACCTCAAAATATCATACTAAAAATTCCCCCCAATGCCATCCCTATATGACAAACAGAAGAATAAGCAATTAAAGCCTTAATATCCACTTGACATAAACAAATTAATCCCACAGCTACCCCCCCAAATAAAATAATTCTTATAATTAGTCCTCTAAACCTTATTATTATTTCCTCAAATAAAACTTTCATTCGAAATAAACCATAAATTCCTAATTTTAGCAAAACTCCCGCTAAAACTATTGATCCAGCAACAGGAGCTTCAACATGGGCCCTAGGCAACCATAAATGCACCAAATACATTGGTATTTTTACTAAAAATCCCAATACTCCTATAATAAATATAACACCTGAAATTCTAAACCTTAACCAATTTAGAAAAAAAATTCTTAAATTATTCACACCACTTAACAGAAAAATTAAAAGAGGTAAAGAACCTCCTAATGTATAAAACAATATATAAATGCCAGCCTGAAGCCGTTCAGGCTGGCCCCCTCATCCTACAATTATTATAATAATTGGAATTAAAACACTTTCAAATAATAAATAAAATCCTAACAAATTTATAATTATAAAACAAAATCTCAGTAAAAAAATTATCATAGTTACATAAAACTTAAACATATTTTCAAAGAAAATATTTAAGCTTATTCTAGCAATTAATATTAAGATCCCAATCCATAGGCTTAACTCAATTAACAAAAAGCTAACCAAATCTATTCCTAAAAATTCACCTACCCTTCTCATTTCTCTTCAATCTATTTGAACAAAAAAAAATAATAGAATTACATAAAGGAAAAAAATTATTTCAATAAAAGTTACATAAAATCTAAACACTGTTATTCCAAATAAACCTCTTAGAAGCATTAACATTTTAATAAAATTAATGAATCAATTTTATCATTACCATAAAAAAAAACACTGCCAACTAAAATTGATAAACCTAAACCGGCCTCACAAACAACAAAAAATATAAATATAATCAAGCTCAATCCATTTCTTATTAAACCTACCCCTATAAATAAACAATATAAAACTCCTAAATATATAAATTCCAAACACAATAACACAACTAAAATGTGCCTCCGATTTAACAAAATTCTTAACAATCTCCCTAAAAAAATTACCCCACCTACTAGACTCATTAATTACTATAATAGTTTAACAAAAAAAACAGAGGTTTTGTAAACCTCAAATGAATTATCTTATAGAATCAGAAAAGATTTCTCATCCTAAATCCCCAAAATTTAAATAATCTTTATACTATTTTCTGATATAAAATTAACCATTTTAATAATTTTATGCTTTATAGCTTCAAACCACCCAATCTTTATAATTTTAATCATAATTATAACCTCTTTACTCCTAAATGTATATATATATATATATATAAAAAACACATGATTCATTTTTCTTATCACCTTACTAATTCTTGGTGGATTATTAGTAATCTTCCTATACATTACAAGCCTCACTCCTAACAAAAAGTTTAATTTTAATAAAAAAATCTTCTTGATATTACCTTTAATCTTCCTGCCAAAAATTACATTCATCTCTAATAATAATACAACCCTTCAAATATTAGTATTATTCCTCCCTAAATCACTCACAATATTATTAATAACATTGATCTACTTAATTTTAACTCTCATTAGTATTATAGTAATACTAAAATCATCCATAGCCCCCATTAAAACAACTAACTAATGATTATACGAAAATCACATACGTTAATAAAAATTTTCAATAATACTCTAATTGATTTACCCGCCCCCTCCAATATTTCATACATATGAAATTTTGGCTCCCTCCTCTCATTTTGTTTAATTACCCAAATTTTAACAGGAATCTTCCTAGCAATTCACTTCTCTAGAGACATTTCATTAGCTTTTTCAAGCATTTCTCACATTTCACGAGATGTAAACTTAGGCTGATTAATCCGCGCAATCCATGCAAACATAGCATCACTATTTTTCATCTGCTTATATATACATGTAGGTCGAGGACTCTACTATTCTTCCTTTGTTTTATCAGGCCCTTGACTTTCAGGAACCTTAATCATTTTCATTTTAATGGCTACAGCATTCTTAGGTTATGTATTACCTTGAGGCCAAATATCTTTTTGAGGGGCAACAGTTATCACCAACCTACTCTCAGCAATTCCCTATATCGGACCAAATATTACCCAATGAATCTGAGGAGGATTTTCCGTCGATAACCCAACACTAACACGATTCTTCACATTCCACTTTTTATTCCCATTTATTTTATTAGCTTTAATTATTATCCATATCTCACTCCTACATGAAACAGGTTCTTCCAACCCTTTAGGGTTAACAAATAACATTGATAAAATTCCATTCCATCCTTACTTTTCACTTAAAGACCTCCTAGGAGTAGTATTATTTATAACATTATCATCATACATTATTCTTATTAAACCTTATCTATTTATAGATCCAGAGAACTTCTTAATAGCAAATCCCTTAGTTACTCCCCCTCATATTCAACCAGAATGATATTTCCTATTTGCCTACGCTATCCTCCGATCCATTCCTAACAAATTAGGGGGAGTAATTGCTTTAGTTATATCAATCCTTATCATTATTTCCCTTCCCTTCTCGACCAAACCTAAATTCAAGTCCTCTTCCAACAATCCTTTAAAAAAATTTTTATTCTGAGTTTTCGTTAATACTTTTTTACTCTTAACCTACATTGGTGCATGCCCAGTAGAACCTCCTTTTATTACTATTGGCCAAATTTTAACCTTAATATACTTCACATTTTATCTAATCCTTCCATCTTTCTTATAAATAAAGACATTTTAACTATAAAAGTTTATATTTTGAAAATATAAAAAAGAATTTTTTCTAAATGTCTTTCTAATCTTGATACAATTAAAAATAATTTTAACAACAAACAAAAAATAAAACAAATTTATACTCACGGGTAGAATTATTTTTCAAGCTAACATCATCAGTATATCATACCGATACCGAACTAAAGTACCTCGAACTAATAAAAATAAATATATAATTAATAAGATATACACTCTAAATAACCCTCTCCCTCCAAAAAACATAATTCTTCTAATTATTCTCATAAAAATAATATTTCCGTACTCAGCCATAAATAAAATAGCAAAACCATATGATCCATATTCAATATTAAACCCAGAAACCAGTTCAGATTCCCCTTCCGACAAATCAAAAGGACTCCGATTCGTCTCAGCTAAACACGAAACCATTCAAATAAAAAATATCCCAAACATACCCCATATTAACTTCAAATCCTCCTGAAAATTAACAATTTCATACAACTCATATCTTGATACCATAAATACAATACCCATTATAATTACAGCCAATCTCACCTCATATGAAATAACTTGGGCTAAACCCCGATAAGCCCCTAATAACCCATACTTAGAATTAGAAAATCAACCAGCTCCTAAAATAACATAGATTCCTAAACTCGAAACGCATAAAAAATAAATTAAACCATACTCTATCCCAATTTGACTTCTACTCCAAAAAAATAAAGCCCAAAATATCAATATCAATAACAAAGACAATCCTGGAATCATTTGATAAAAAAATAAATTTATAAATATTATAAAATTCATCTCTTTCACAAACAACTTAATTACATCCGAAAATGGCTGTAATAACCCAGCCAGCCCTACCTTATTTGGCCCCTTTCGAATATGAACATATCCTAAAACCCTTCGCTCTATTAAAGTAAAAAAAGCCACTCTAACTAATACCATTACCAACAATAAAATATAGCTAAAAATTCCCAATATCAAAGGAAATATCATATAGGAAGCTTAAATTCCTCGCACTAATCTGCCACTTTAATTCATTATTACCTGACCAAGTCATCCTCAAATTCTAAATTTGACACAATTAATCTGCCAAGATAAAAATTAAACCGAATCTTAAATTTCTCAGTCAAAAATTTTGAATCATCAATTCCTTTCGTACTAAAATAATTCTACTTAATTATTAGATAGAAACCAACCTGGCTCACGCCGGTCTGAACTCAGATCATGTAAGATTTCAAAAGTTGAGCAAACTTCCTTTTAAAACTGCTACATTAAAAAGGTATCTTAATCCAACATCGAGGTCGCAAACTACTTCATCTATATGAACTATCCAAAATAATAACGCTGTTATCCCTAGAGTATTTTACTCAAAAAACCAAAATTTTTGGTTCTAATTACATCAAATTTATAAAGATATTCAATCTTCAAAAATCGCCCCAATCAACTTAAATTATTACTTCACTTAATATAACAAAAATTATAAATAAATTCTTTAAAAAAAATTCATAGGGTCTTCTTGTCCTAAAAACTCATAAAAACTTTTTCATTTTTAAATCAACTTCAATTTTAAATACAAAGAAAGTCAATCCCTGTCTAACCATTCTCTTAGCACCCAATTAAAGCCTTATTTCAATACCTTCGTATAGTCAAAATACCACAGCAATTTAATAAATCATTGAGCAGATCATATATTTTATTAAAATCAAAATACTATGTTTTTGTTAAACATGCAAAAATTATATTTGCCTAATTCCTTTACATCTAAAATCTTATCCAAATATAAAATTTAAAAATATCCCCAGAAATAAACTTATACTAATACTAACATTTTTCCTTTTAAATCAAATTCTATAAAAAAACTTTTATAAAAAAAATCCCAAAAATTACTATTTTATTACAAATAATAAGTAAATTTTAAACCTTCAACAAATAAAAAAGAAACTTTATATTATTTATCCAAGCTTATCCCTAAATAAAAAATCAATAATTCTTTTAACATCTTATCAATTATTTTAAACATATAGTTTTCCTTCCATAACTAGATATCACATTTTTTGACAAAAATTTCATTCCTACTAAATATCTAATATATTTATACAACAATACACCTTTATACCAAGTAGCTCAAAACATTTCGAGATAAATAAATAATTAATTTTTATAGTTAATCCCTAATGCAAAAGGTACATAAAAATAGCTTCCTTATAAATATATTTTCAATTTTTCAAAAATCTCTCACAATACCTTAATCTATAGTATCTAATACATTTACTCACGACATAAATCTAATATCTCAATTTTTACCTAATGTAACAATTCTAATATTATTTAGAGCGGCTAACCAGCTATTTTTCATTGTAAAAGAAATATCTCATAGATTTCACCCTAAAAAACACTTTCCAGTACTTTTACTTTGTTACGACTTATCTCATAAAACAAGAGAGCGACGGGCGATATGTGCATATCTCAGAGCTTCTTTCAACTTAACATTATAATCAAAATTTACTATTAAATCCTAATTATTTTCTTCCCGCACGACACAATAAAAATTAGCGTAATTTATTTCAAACTTAATCTTTTGCTGCATTTTGACCTAACATTTTAGAAAAATTCTATATTTACGATTGCCTAATAACATCATATAATGATAGCGATATACAAACTGACCTAACAAAATTAAGAAAGATATTTGAGTTATATCAATTAAAGAATAAATTCCTCTAAAAAGCTTAAGATACCGCCACAAGCTTTAAATTTTATTTATCATAAATTACTACCAACCTAACATTTTATAATAATAGGGTATCTAATCCTATTTTTAAAAATAAATTTCAAAAATCTTATAAACAAAAACAAATTAATAATTTCACCTAATTAATTTTAATATAACCTCATAAAAATTTCATTCATCGAAAAATTATCTTCTGCCTGTATAACCGCGGCGGCTGGCACAGGCTTCGCCAGAACTTAACAAAAACCTATTTTTATTAAATAAAAATAATAAATCTATCTTCTATAAAAAAAGATGTTAACTTTTTAACATAAAGAACTTTTGATATAAATATTTATTACTATATAAATAATCTCTTTCCTCCAACTTTTTTTCCTACCAGTTGGAGGAGAAGAGATATATCACATTTTTCATTCCCGTTGCTAACATTTATATAAATATATGTATATATGACAGACCTTGATGTTTACGTGAAGTAAACATGAAGAGGCCTTTCAGATTTTTTTAGATGACTTCTTTACTTTTCTTGCTCTCTCGATTAGACGGCGGAGCATAAATGAAATTTAACAAAAGCCTTGCTCTTACGAGCAAAATCATATGATTATGAAATTAAATGTGATTTGTGTCTGGGTGCTCCCAATTTTCTTTAAATGTGATAATATTTCCAAAACGTAAAAAAACACTCATATACTAAATAAAATGCCTGAATAAAGGGTTATCTTGATAGGATAAATTATGTATATTATTATTACTTTTATTAACCTTAATAAATCGAGTTATCTCCTTTAAAATCAAAATTTAACGTGCCTTACACCAAAAGTTATTTATT